ACTCTTTTTTTATTAACCCCTTTTTTATTTTATGTTAATGCATCTATGATAATTCATAAAAATGGTAACTAAAACTCAATAAGGTTGGTCTTTTGAGCCCGCTTCAAAACAGGATGACTAATTATCCAATCTTGGGTTAAATAGCCTCTTCTGTTTATAATTCACTTCATTCTTATACATAGAAAATGAGACTCAATATTTTTACTACCATTTGAAATCATCATACTAACTATTAACTAGAAGTAATATCGTATTCTGAAATTCTATTAAATAGAAGCTGTTTTATTTCACTCATATAACTATCTGATTTAGTTCTTCAATCCTAATTGTTAAATTAAAAATAAATAAAATTAAGATAATGAAAGTATCTATTTAATTTATTCGACTCCTTTCCTATATAGTAGTATAAGTATAAAGAAAGGAGGATAGCAATAGCATCGAATAGCCCTTTCTGTTTCAACGAATCGCACGTAGAGATATTGATAAGACACATAGAGTTAATGGTATTTCATAACTAATCGATTGAGCAGCAGCTCGTAGACCACCCAAAAAGGAATATTTATTATTCGACCCATATCCTGACATAAGAAGTCCAATGGGAGCAATACTCGAAATCGCAATCCATAAAAAAACACCTATATTGAAATCAGATAAAATAAAGTTATAGCCAAAAGGAATTACTGAATAGCTTAGTAGAATTGATATAACTGATATGGATGGTCCAATACTGAATAAACGAATATCTCCCCTAGATGGAATAAGATTCTCTTTGAAAAGGAGTTTTGTTCCGTCTGCTAGAGCTTGAAGAACTCCAAAAGGACCGGCGTATTCGGGTCCAATGCGCTGTTGTATCCCTGCAGATATTTCTCTTTCTAACCATACAATTGCTAGTACACTTATTGTGATTCCCAATATCAGAATCAAAATAGGTACAAGTACCCATAGAATTCCATAGACTTCGTTTAAAGATTCCAATCCGGAAAAAGAATGGATATCTTGGATTTCCGTTGTATCAATTATCATTTCAACGATCAATTTCTCCCATAATGATATCTATGCTACCTAGTATTGTCATAATATCAGCCAATTTCATTCTTTTAACTAATTGAGGAAGAATTTGCAAATTGATAAAACCTGGTGGACGAATTTTCCATCTCCAAGGAAAACCATTCTGATCTCCTATTAGAAAAATTCCTAATTCTCCTTTGGGAGCCTCAACTCTTACATAAAGTTCTTGTTTCGGCAATTCAAAAGTCGGAGACGATTTTTTACCAATGAATCGATATTCAAAATCATTCCATTTTGGCTCCTTTTCTCTCTCAAAGCAGCGGATTTCTAAATTTTCATATGGCCCGCCGGGAATTCCTTCCAAAGCCTGCTGAATAATTTTAATGGATTCCGTCATTTCACCAATTCGAACTAAATAACGAGCTAATGAATCTCCTTCTTTTTGCCATTGAACTTCCCAATCAAATTCCTCGTAACATTCATAATTATCTACTTTACGTAGATCCCATTCTATTCCGGAAGCCCGAAGCATCGGTCCTGATAAACCCCAATTTATTACTTCCTCTCTACCAACAACACCTACTCCCTCAACCCGTTCTAAAAAAATTGGATTTCGCGTAATAAGGTTTTGATATTCAACAACCCTTGTTAAAAAATAATTGCAGAAATCAAAACATTTATCTATCCAACCATAAGGTAGATCAGCCGCTACGCCTCCGATACGAAAAAAATTATGCATCATTCTCATACCTGTCGCAGCTTCAAATAGATCATATATTAATTCTCTTTCTCTAAAAATATAGAAAAAAGGGGTTTGTGCACCAATATCTGCCATAAAAGGTCCGAGCCATAGTAGATGAGAAGCTATACGACTTAACTCCAACATAATTACTCGGATATAGCTGGCTCTTTTAGGTACTTGAATATTTCCCAATTGTTCCGGTCCGTTTACCGTTATTGCTTCTGTGAACATAGTAGCTAAATAATCCCAACGTGTTACATAAGGCAGATATTGGATAATTGTCCGGTTTTCCGCAATTTTTTCCATCCCTCTGTGTAAATAACCCAATATTGGCTCACAATCAATAACATCTTCACCATCCAGAGTAACAATAAGTCGAAGAACACCATGCATTGATGGGTGCTGAGGCCCCATATTGACTATCATGAGGTCTTTTCTTGTAGCTGGGACATTCATAGGTTTTTCCTCGATTCATTCTTCCATGAATCGTAAAAAAAAAAGTTCATCTAAATTCAGGATCTAATAAATCGAATAATTGAAAATGACTCTTGAAATTAACGAATTTGTGACTCCCTAATACCCAACTGATTTATTAATTTTTTATAACGTATTCGATTTTTCTTTGCCAAATAAGACAGTAGTCGTTGTCGTTTTCCCAGAATTTTACGTAAACCTCTTTGAGATAAATAGTCTTTTCGATGTAATTCAAAATGTGAAGTAAGTCTTCGTATCTTATTAGTGAAATTGATTACTTGAAATTCAACAGATCCAGGGTTTTCTTCTTCTTTTTTGTTTGAAATAACAGGTATAATTGAATTTTTTATCATAAAATAAAATGAAAGCTTTCCTCTCCCCCCCTTTTTGATAGATATTTTTATTGATCAGTAATAGTAATTACACTAATTTTTTATTTTTTATATTATTAATTAAATTATATTAATTTACTTAATAATTATGAATTTCTTTTTTTTTTCAAATAAAATTAATTACTATGCTTAAGCAATCCAATTCAAATATCTATATACTATACTATACTATATTTATGGATTCACAAAATAAAAAATTCTATTGTATACTTAAAAAAAAAAGAAGACGATTTTTTTGATTCATTTTTCTATCTAAAATCATTGAATTAGTATCAATGATGCGTGTGCGCATTTATAAATATATAATATCTTATCTTCACATATAAGATATGTGAAGATAAGATATTATTCTATTCTAATTCTAAATAGAAGATAAATGGGAAGATTATCAATCAAATTTTCAATCGCGGATACATATGTATCCTTAATATACTGAAACGGCTTCCATTTTGGGTATCAAACCAATAGCGATTTATACAAGCTAAATCTTCTAATCTATAATTTGGCCAAAGAAAGAATTTTAAATTCATTAGTTTTTTTGTTTCTATATCAAGATCTTTATTTTTAGCCAAAACTTGACAGCCAGTATTTAGTTTATTCTCATTGCAATTTATTGTATTTCTAGTATTTCTAGGATTCAAACAAATTAGAATTCTCAATTCTCTACGGCGTCTATTGGACAAAAGATTTTCAGGAACAAGCAAATCAGTATGATTTTTATCTTTATTTTCTGTTATCTTTTGATTTCTTGTTCTTGTAATGTTTTTATCTAAATTCTTTTTATCAACACGACCTTTTTCTGGATTTTTTTTTAAAATTTTGCGCTTATTCTTATGAATCAACGATAGGCTTATGGTTTGGTACATAAAAAATTGTTCATAGTTTTTTCTAGACAGACGAACAGGTTCCAAAGAAAATATTTGTTTTTCAATCAATTCTTTATTGTCGCTACATTCTGTAAGAAGTAAATCCGAATAATTTTGAATTGCCATAGTTTCTAGACTTACTTCTCCCTTTTTTACAGAGTTTATAAAAAATTTTTTTAGATTTTTCAATCTAATCAGGAGACAATAAAATTTGATCTGATCCATTATTCTTTCGTGTAATAAATTATCATTATCAAAGTTCAAATGAAAACCCAAATACTTGTCTAGTAAGAATTCTTGTTCTCCTTTTATATCGTTGAGGTAGTAATTTCGATCTACATCTATGTAATCATCTAGATTTATACTATTCCAACCATTTTCCCAGTATGAGTCTTCATAAGCTTGGTTTAAGAGAGATAGATATCGACCTAATGGACCCGCATCTGCTTCTTCGTTTGCTCCTTTTAGAATGTCGAAGTCGAAATTAAGATATTTTTTCATTTTACTAACATCTTTTACATAAAAAGGGAAAGAAAGGGATTTTATTGGTACGATCCAAGGATTCTTCTTATATGCATCATAAAATATTGATAATTTTGAAAAGAACCAAAATTTCGATTTCGGATTCGATTTCGATATAGAACGATTTGGTATTTCTACATTCATTACCATCCAATCAAAATACTTTCTATCCAGATTTTTTTCCATATCTATAATAGCATCTTCTGCTAGATAATTTTTGATAGAGATATCGCCCGTTATATCAAAAAATTCTTTTTTACATGTGTTGTCATTATAAGAAATGGTTTGGTTTTTGTTTGTTTGGAATGGTGATCTATATCCATAAATATATGAATTTTTCTTATCTGCATAATTAAGATATTTATATGACAAAAGATCATATCTATATTGTTTTTTAATTTTTTTTTGAAAATTTAATAAGTCTACTTGTTCGTTTTCGTTTTTGTAAAGAATTAATCGGGTTTTGTCATAGGAATCATAGTTGATTAAATCTTTATTTTGAGCCACACGATGTTTATTGATTCTATTTCTCCAGTTTTGTGGTACTAATATCGACCATCTGCTCTCAGGTAAATCATATTGATAATGAACCTTTAACCAATTTGTCCATTGATTCATTACAGAATGGGGACGGTTCTTATGTCTTAATTTTGAATTTAATATTCCTTGTATTCTAAAAAAATAATTCTTTATTTCATTCTTAAGAAAAAAAGATCTTTCATGAGATTCAAAAATAGATCTTAACTTATACTTATATCCCTTAATAACTTGGATTTGTGATAATTTAAAAAATACATATGCTTGTGACAAAGAAGATACGTCACAAGAATTCTCTGAATTCGTATTCGTAATATTACAAGATTTGTGTATAATCGACATAAATGGAATTATACTTTGATGTGTTTTATCAATTCTTTCTGCATTTGTTTTTTTATTGGAAATGGATTTAGTTACAATCTTTTTTGTTGATTCAAGAAAAAGTTGTATATTGATCCTAGGAATACCAACGATACATAAAAGGATATCGATGTATACCCTTTCCATGAAAAATTTGAAAAAAGAATATGATTTACGGGTTAATCGAACAATTCTTCTTTGTAATATTTGCAAAATATTTTTTTTTAATTCGAATCTTTTAGCATCATAAGTGGTTTTGTTAGAATTCAAATTTTTCTCTGAAGTTAGAACCCCCCCTTCGTTTGTCATTTTTTCTATTTCTGTTATGATTGTCTTTGTTTTAACATTAAGATCTTTTATCCTTTTTTCTGTGAATGAACTATTTGTCCAATTCATAGAGTTAATTATAACGGGTGATTCGTAAATCATTGGATTATTCTTACTGATTGTTGAATTTTTGTTGTTTTCACCCAATTCAGATATATTTTTGAATCTAAATAGAATACTTTTGATATTCCATTTTTCTATTTCTTTTAAGATAGTTACAAACCATTTTTTTCTTTCATTTAAAACTTTTAGAACTAGAAAAAAACGATTTTTGAAATTTTTTTTCAATTGTTTTTTAATTTTTTTTAAAATGGGACCCAAAAATGAAAATGGATTGGGGAAATAATTATCAAGGTACGATTCCACTAGTGTTCCACAAGCTGTTAAAAACCAGAAGTTTTTTTTTTGAACGTTTTTTTTTTGAACGTTTTTTTTTTCAGTAGATCTTTTTTTTTTTTCAGTAGATCGTAGCTTAGATTTGTGCCAAGGTTTCAAAACAAAAGGAGATAAGATCCTTATCTGAAGACCCTCTGTGAACCAGTATTGTGGCAATCCTTTGTGGGATACTGGAACGCCCTGATAGGTGCATTTAATATGCACTTCTTTTTTCCAATCTCTAAAATCTTCTGACCATTCGGGATATTGAAATAATAGTATACGAATGATATTTTTTGTTATTATCAATGAAGGTATTATAATATATTTTCTAATAATTGATTGGAATATTATTACAAAGCTTCTAATTATTAGACCATAAAGAATGCTCTCCCAGGCCTCTTCTATTTCTCTAAGTCTTTTTTCGTCGTCGTTTTTTCCTTCCTCTTTTTCATCCTCTTCTAGCCTTTTCTCTAAAGCCAAAAATTCTGAATTGTCTGTACCTTTTTTCCTGAAATATTCTTTCAAAAATATGGATATATCTTCGAAAAGATCAACCAAAAAAAGTTTTTGTGTTTGGTCCAAAAAAAGGGGGGAATTGGCATGTCGTTGAAAGAATTTCCAAGTCACTGTTTTACGCCTTAGAGAGCGCATAGATCCTTTGATTATTTCTCGGGAAAAATCCGGTTCGCGTGAATAATTTAGTAAAAACAATTCGTCCTGATAAATAAGATCACTATCCTCTAAGTCATCAGTATTAGAAGGCCCTTGAAGAAAATTATCTGTTTTACTATTAAAAATCACTAGAGGTTGGGCGTATCTGGAACGAATCTGAGGTTCCTGTGATTGTGCTACTCCTTCCGTCAGTTCCTCCAATTCGTCGATTAAGCTGTATGACCACATAGGAACTGTTTTACTTATTTCGTGTACTTTGTGATGGTTTATATCACTTTCAATTGTGTCCAATAATAATTTTTTTTTTCTTTTTTTTTCTTCGGAATATATTTTGACTTGTTCATGTTCTGGAAATAAATAAAGTTTGTCAAAATTAAAACTTGATACTGATTTTTCCGAAAATTTACTTATTAAGTTAAAAAAAAAACCAATTTCATTTAATAATGATTTTCTATCAAATGGATTTATTTTCTGTTCAAATTCGGGATCTGGATAATTACTATTAATAGAAAGAAGGAGACCGTGAATCTTATTGATAAAAATGGAATTTCTTTTGAAAATTTCATTTTCAAATGGTAGTGACCAACTGTTTAGCATTTGTCCACGACCGCATCCATTCAAGAAAGGATCATATATTTGAGTTAAGTATTTTCTTTTCTTCTTATCATTACACAATCTAATTCGGTTTTCTAATACATCCATAGGAAGAAATTGCTTATCTAGAACTTTAGCCCTTTTATAAAATTCATTGCTTAGTTTCTTTCTTTTTTCTTTATTAGTGGAGCTCCAATAATTAGACAATTCATTATAGGAGATTTTATCTCTTGTGAAGAGATCAATTTTTTTTTCCATCATATTAAGAAAAGTAGATAAATTAGGTGGATACGTGAAAGATATTCTTTCTTTTCCATCACTTTGACATATCTGAAAAAAAAATTGTGAATTTTCATTTCTTACGACATTGTCAAAGTGATCATTTTTGATATATCGCAATGGACGATTCCATCGTTCAAAATCGAAAAGAGTCTTTACAAGAGATGGTTGAAAAGGATCAGGCTCCTCTTTCTGGATTTTGTTGAAAGTATCATCATCTTTTTCAGCAAAAAGATAATGAGAAAGATCTTCTTCCATTTCCGAATCTCTTTCACCATCAAATTCTTCAATTTCATTGTTTGATGATTCAAATTCTGATTCAATGTCTATCAAATCGTCATTCAAAAAA